TAAATGAATTATTATAATAATGTAAATAAACACTTTTAGATCATTAAAGCACTACTCGAGACTTTTCTGTTTCCGGGGGGTTTTCAGAAATGACAGTCATGTTAGTATTGCCGGGGGGGTAGGGGGGGTTTAACGCGTAAAAACGCAACAGAGAAGGGGGCTTCAAGGAGTATTGTGAGGAAATTGTCATAATGTTATGTCCTTGATAGAGTAGTATGTAACTCTTTATGTAATGACCTTTAGAACTAATACTATTTACTTGCTTGCAAGGAAATGTACAACCTTGTCTATCTTATCTGTATGCACTCTGAAATGTAAGTGAAGGGAAATAAAAAAGAAAACCAGATGCTCCTTAGCGTGAACGCCCGGCTTGGTGGGTAACGAGTCGTATGATTTCCACCATTAACGTATGCCTGGCAAAGTTCATTACTGTGGGGGATAAATCAATTAATGGACCTGAAATAGGAGCCAAATGCCAGGAATAGTTCACTAAGTGAAACCCCTACAATATTTGTCCCTGACCATCAATAACCGTGTACATTTAGAAATCACTTTTGGTCGTCTCTTACTGCATTAAGTATGTGAGTACGGCGGGGTGTTGAGTCTTGGTATAACTCAACCGGTGAGTTTTGTATTAGGTGTTGGAACGTACTGAATACGTGAGTTCATTCGTGTGGTGATTAAGTCTCTCTTGGTGCTATCTTATCTAGTCATCCTCCAGTAGATATGTTGATGTATGAGTGCTTAAGATAAATTTATGGTGATAATACATATGAATGACTTTACATAATATGAATGGTTAAGATAAATTTATGGTGATAATACATATGAATGACTTTACATAATATGAATGGTTAAGATAAATTTATGGTGATAATACATATATGTATATATATATTACATAAACTGAATTAAAGACATACAGAAGGTAGTTTATTAGAATCCTAGCTTTGGGAGCTAGGGGTGGGAGTTCGAACCTCCTCCTTTTGAGCACTAGGGGGGAATTTAGCCCCCGACATTTGGCTTACAAGACCAACGTTCTGCTCTGAACTACTAGGGCAGTTTCACCCAAGAGTTTTGTTTTCTAATCATCCTGCAAGAGGTACTAAAACTAGGAATAATAGGAAATATAAGAATGATGCTACTTGTCCAATAATAATGAAGGGGTGTTCTACAGGTATTCCCCCGATTCATGTTAGTACTATGACGTCTGCAACCAATGTTCAGAACAAAAACTGAGTAATAGGTCGAAAAGTCATGGACCGTTGTTTAGACGTGTGTAGTATTGGGACAACCATTAGTACCAAGATTGAGGAGAGTAAGGCTAATACGCCACCTAGTTTATTTGGAATGGAACGGAGAATAGCATAAGCAAACAAGAAATACCACTCAGGCTTAATGTGGGGGGGGGTGACAAGCGGGTTGGCGGGAATAAAATTATCTGGGTCTCCCAATAAATTAGGGGAGAACAAAGCCAGAAGTACGAGGGCAATGAAAAGGGCAACGAACCCCAACAGATCTTTGTATGAAAAGTATGGATGAAAAGAAATTTTATCAGCGTCTGAGTTTAATCCTGTAGGGTTGTTGGAGCCCGTTTCGTGTAAAAAAAGAAGGTGAATAATGGTTATAGCAGCAATAATAAAGGGGAGCAAAAAGTGAAAGGCAAAAAATCGAGTTAGGGTTGCATTGTCCACTGAAAAGCCTCCCCAAATTCATTGAACGAGGGTACCTCCTACGTAGGGTACGGCTGATAAAAGATTAGTGATAACGGTAGCACCTCAGAAGGACATTTGTCCTCATGGTAAGACATAACCTACAAAAGCTGTTATCATTACTAGTAGGAGAAGAATCACTCCGATGCTTCAAGTTTCTTTGTAAAGGTATGAGCCATAATAAAGACCTCGTCCAATGTGAAGGTAAATACAGATGAAAAAGAAGGATGCTCCGTTGGCATGAATGTTACGGATCAATCATCCAAAATTTACGTCCCGGCAAATATGTGTTACGGATGAAAAAGCGGTGCTGATATCGGAGGTGTAGTGTATAGCTAAGAACAAGCCGGTCAAAATTTGAGTGGCTAAGCAAAGTCCTAATAAAGAACCAAAGTTTCATCAGACCGAAATGTTTGAAGGAGCAGGAAGGTCGACTAGTGCGTTGTTTGCGATTTTCAGCAGTGGGTGGGTTTTTCGTAGGCTGGCCATTAAAAGGGTTCTCGTAGTTGAATACAACGGTGATTTTTCAAGTCATTAGTCCCGGTTAAACCCCGGGTGGGAATATATGACTTATCTAATGTCTTTCTTATTGTTTGGTTTTGTAGTTGGTTTAATTGCTGTTGCGTCTAATCCTTCTCCGTTTTATGCCGCTTTAGGGTTGGTGGTGGTAGCAGGGCTGGGATGTGCATTACTAGTGGGGCACGGGGGCCCCTTTCTATCACTAGTTCTATTCCTAATTTATCTTGGGGGTATACTTGTGGTCTTTGCTTATTCGGCAGCTTTAGCCGCCGAACCCTTCCCGGAGAGTTGAGGCAACTGGTCAGTTTTGGGCCAAGCGCTAGTTTATTTCTTGGGAGTAGCTCTCGCGTTCTTCCACTTTTATGGGGGTTGAAGCGAAGCTTCCTGGGTACCGGTTGATGAATTGAAGACATTTTCAATGTTCCGTGGGGACATGGGGGGGGTCCCCTTAATCTATTCTTCTGGTGGGGGCTTGTTGCTAATTAGTGCTTGGGTATTGCTTCTTGCATTGTTTACTGTCCTTGAGTTAACCCGTGGGATAAGTCGAGGAGCACTTCGGGCAATTAGGGGTTTAGTAGAGCAATAGAAAGAGTTAGGGTCAGTAGAAACAGGGTGAGGTAAATCTTAACCAGACCTTGCTGAATGTTACTTGTGGTAGTAATAAATTTCAATTGGCCAAAAGCAATTGCTTTTGGTGCTGCTTTTTCTAGTCATGTTTGATCAATAGTTTGATTGGCCAAAGTTTGTCCTAGGGCTATGAACAGTTTAGGGGTTAGGCGGTGTGTTACCATTGGGAAAAACCCGAGCATGTTTGAAAAGCGATGGGGGGTTAAATAAGGCGTGGTTTTGTGCTGTTTACTTGTCAAGGCGGAAAGTTCTAATGCTATTAGAAGGGCTAGAACTGTTACGGCTAGGGCTGAGAGTTTAATTAGGGGGTGTATGGTCATTACAGGGGTTTTTAATGGGGGAGCGTTAAGGGTGATTAAGAACCCGGCAAGGAGGCTGCCTCATGCTAGGCGTTTTAGTGGAGCAAGTACTTGTATACTGTTTTCGTTAATAGGGGCCATTGAAATAAATCGGGGCGTTCCTATAGAGACAAAAAACACTAATCGGAGGCTATAAATGGCGGTAAAAGAGGTGGCTACCAAGGTAAGAGTCAGGGCTCAGGCGTTGAGGTGCGATGTATTTAATGCTTCAATAATAGCATCTTTTGAGAAAAAGCCAGCTAAAAAGGGCATGCCCGTCAATGCTAGGCTTCCGATCGTTAGGCATGATGAGGTGGTGGGCATTAAACGGTGTAGTCCTCCCATTTTCCGAATGTCTTGTTCATCATTAAGGCTGTGAATAATTGAGCCCGAACACAAAAACAACATAGCTTTGAAAAAAGCATGGGTGCAAATGTGGACAAATGCTAGGTTGGGCTGACCTAATCCAATGGCGACCATTATTAGTCCTAGCTGGCTGGAGGTGGAAAACGCAATGATTTTCTTGATATCATTCTGGGTGAGGGCGCAGGTAGCGGTAAAGAGTGTCGTTAGGGCGCCTAAGCATAGGCAGATAGTTAAAGCAGCTTGATTATTTTGCATTAAGGGGCTAAGGCGAATGAGAAGAAAAATGCCTGCTACGACTATGGTACTCGAATGAAGTAGGGCAGAGACCGGCGTAGGACCTTCCATAGCAGCAGGCAGTCAGGGGTGGAGTCCGAACTGGGCTGACTTGCCGGCAGCGGCAAGAATTAAACCTAAAAGAGGTAAAGTAAGATTTGAGGAGGTGGAAGCGTAAAACACCTGCTGTATTTCTCATGAGTTTAGGTTCATTGCTATTCATGCTATTGCCAAAACCAGGCCCACATCTCCGACACGGTTGTACACGACTGCTTGAAGCGCTGAGGTGTTTGCATCAGCACGCCCGTATCACCAGCCAATGAGGAGAAAAGACATGATGCCAACTCCTTCTCATCCGATAAATAATTGAAATATATTATTGGCTGATACCAGAACAATCATTGCTACCAAAAAGATGAGGAGATATTTGAAAAATCGGTTCATTTCGGGGTCCGCGTTTATGTATCATAACGCAAATTCAAGAATGGCCCATGTGACATATAATGCGATGGGAATAAATACAACGGAATAATAGTCAAATTTAAGGCTAATGTTAATATCAAAAGCTGTTGTATTAATTCAGTTTCAACTAGTGGAAATTACTTCAACCCCCTCATTTAAAAAGAGTGATAAGGGGATAAGGCTAACAAAAAATGCCGTCTTAACCATCGTTTTTACTTGCATACTAGCTCAGTTATAGTTCAGGGGGCCTGGGGTAAACGTATTAATCACGGGGTATATAAGGAGTGCTATTGTAACTAGCAGGCTTGAGGTTATTATAACGACAATGGGGGTCATAGCTACTACTTGGATTTGCACCAAGAGTTTTTGGTTCCTAAGACCAATGGATGAGCTGTTATCCTTTAGGAGCGACGAGTGAGCCTCGGGCTCTAACCGAGGGGGTAGGAATTAGCAGTTCCCACTGCTTCATGCCTCTCTCGGTGGATAATGGGAGTTCAACCCTTATTTTTAGAATCACAATCTAATGTTTTACTTAAACTATATCTACAAGCAGTCCAACCCCAAATCAGCTCAGGTTTGGCAACGAGGAGGACTAAGGGAATAAGGTGTAAGGCTATGAGTAAATGTTCCCGAGAGTGAGAAGGGCTTAAAGCAATTGCGTGGGGGGGAAGCGACCCCCGTTGGGTTATCAAGAACAGGTATAGCGAGTAGCTTGCAGTAAGAATAACACCTAGTCCGGTAATAGCCAGGGATAACGGTGATCATCCAAATAGGGAAGAGATAATTATTAGTTCTCCTATTAAATTAGGAAGGGGTGGGAGTGCTAGGTTGGCTAGGCTAGCAATAAATCACCACGTGGCCATTAGAGGTAGCAGTACCTGTAAGCCTCGGGCCAAAATCATAGTCCGGCTGTGGGTTCGCTCGTAATTAGTGTTAGCTAGGCAAAATAGAGCAGAAGACGTGAATCCGTGAGCAATTATAAGTGTAAGAGCACCCGTAAAGCCTCACGGGGTTTGAATCAGAATTCCGCTTGCCACTAAGCCCATGTGACTTACTGATGAGTAGGCAATCAAGGATTTTAGGTCGGTTTGGCGTAGGCAAATTGAGCTCGTTATAACAATTCCTCAGAGGGCAAAGACGATGAAGGGGTAGCATAGCTCCTTGGTGAGGGGCTCTAGTATAACAACAACTCGGATTATACCATACCCACCAAGTTTAAGTAGAACAGCTGCAAGAATTATTGAGCCGGCGATAGGGGCCTCTACGTGGGCTTTAGGAAGTCAAAGGTGTATCCCGTACAAAGGCATTTTTACAAGGAATGCTATTAAACAACCCAGTCATCAGGCTTTGTCTGCGTAAGAGATCAGTTGTTGGGTATTAGAGAATGGAAGGGTAAGCATAGATAGCCCACCTGTGTCGTTCTGGAGGAGTAAAAGGGCAACCAAAAGGGGCAGAGACCCTGCTAAGGTATAAAATAAAAAGTATGTGCCTGCGTTGAGTCGCTGGGTTTGGTTCCCTCACCGAGTGATAATAAAAAGGGTGGGAATTAGGGTGGCCTCAAATATAACATAAAATATAATCAATTCGGTGGCTGTAAAAGCTAGAATCAAGAATAGAGTGAGTAATGTTAGGAGTGAAATATAGGTGCGCTGGCGGTTTAGTGGCTCATTCATTATATGATTCTGGCTGGCGAGAATTGCAAGGGGCAAGAGCCAGCAGGTAAGCACTAGCAGGGGGGCTGATAGAGGGTCGGCTGCTATATATAGATTCATATTCGATCAGCCCGTCTCGGACAGTCATGCCAGTCAGGGTAGGCTTCCTAATGCAATTATTAAACTGTGAGCCAGGGCTAAAGTCCACATCCACTTGGCCGGGCTCATCCACACCGTTAAGGTTAGCATAGAGATGGGGATCAGGATCTTTAACATTGTAGAAGGTTAAGGTTCTGTAGGCGGTCGGTGCCGTGGGTTCGTGCAGTTGCTACCAGTAAGGCTAGGCCGGCGCTAGCTTCACATGCTGAGAATGCTAGGAGGATTATGGGGGATGTTGAGAATCCAGTAGAATCCAATTGAAGGGCTCAAAGTGAAAGAGCAGAGAACAGGGATAGTATCATCCCTTCAAGGCATAAAAGAGCAGAAAGAAGGTGGGTTCGATGGAACGTAAGTCCTATAAGTCCTAGAATAAAAGCCGATGATAAGGCAAAGTGAACAGGGGTCATAAAGCAGTCGTGGACTTTAACCACAAACTTTTGAGCCGAAATCAAATGTTTTAATTAGACTAACTGCTCACTCGGCTCATTCTAGGCCCCCCTGAATTCATTCATAAATGAGGCCAAGAGTAAGGAGGGTTAGAATTACTACCGCTCAAAAAAATGTCAGTAGGGGAGATAATAGTTGGTTTCCTCATGGTAGGGGTAGAAGGAGGGCAATTTCCAAGTCAAAAAGTAGGAAAAGAATGGCTACGAGAAAAAATCGTAGTGAGAATGGCAATCGCGCTGTCCCTAAGGGGTCAAATCCGCACTCATAAGGAGATAGTTTCTCATAATCTGAGCTTATTTGAGGAAGCCAGAATGAAAGGAGGGCCAAAAATGAGGAGATTAAGACAGAAGCGGCAATTACTACTTGAAGTAGGCTCATTATCTTCCCTTGGAATTTAACCAAGGCTTGGTGAGTGGAAGTCACATGTACTAGTTGATACTAGGAAGATTAAGATCCCCATCAGTAGATAGAGATGTAGAGGAACAATCATACAACGTCAACAAAGTGTCAGTATCAGGCGGCGGCTTCGAAGCCGAAGTGGTGATTTGATGTGAAGTGGTACTTAACCTGACGGATAAGGCATACAGCCAGGAAAGTGGAGCCAATAATTACATGGAGCCCGTGGAACCCCGTTGCTACAAAGAATGTGGAGCCGTACACTCCGTCAGCAATGGTAAATGGAGCTTCATAATACTCCGCGGCTTGAAGAAAAGTAAAATAAAATCCTAATAAGATTGTAAGGGTTAAAGATTGAATTGCCTGCTTACGCTTGCCTTCCATAATGCTGTGGTGGGACCAAGTAACCGTGACGCCCGATGCTAAAAGGACAGCGGTATTAAGCAGGGGGACCTCAAAAGGGTCCAATGTAGTAATGCCCGTGGGGGGTCAGCACCCCCCTAGCTCTGGGGTTGGGGCGAGGCTTGAATGGTAAAAAGCTCAAAAGAACCCAAGAAAAAAGAAAACTTCGGATGTAATAAAGAGAACTATTCCATACCGCAGACCTTTTTGGACTGGGGGTGTGTGGTGCCCCTGAAATGTGCCTTCCCGAACAATATCTCGCCATCACTGGTATATTGTTAAACTAAGAAGCAGAAGACCTAAAGACATCAGGATCATGGAATTGAAGTGGAATCATATAGCTAGGCCTGAGGTTAATAAAAGGGCGGCTACCGCCCCCGTAAGTGGTCAGGGGCTGGGGTCAACTATGTGGTATGCATGTGCTTGGTGGGCCATTAAACGTTCTCTTGTAAGTATAGACTTAAAAGAAGAATAAACACGTATGCTTGAATCATAGCTACGGCAATCTCCAATAGGGTAAGAAGAAAAAGAAGAGCGGTTGTCAAAATGGCAACGGTAGGTATAAGGGGTAGAAGGACAAAAGTAGCTGTAGAAATCAGTTGGATAAGAAGGTGTCCTGCTGTAAGATTCGCCGTTAGCCGGACCCCTAAGGCAAGTGGTCGGATAAATAGACTGATTGTTTCGATAATAATAAGAACTGGGATAAGAGGTGTAGGGGTACCTTCGGGGAGTAAATGTCCTAGGGCATGAGTCGGTTGATTCCGTATTCCAATAGTTACGGTCGCTAGTCAAAGGGGGACAGCCAAACCTAAATTAAGGGATAGTTGTGTAGTAGGTGTAAAAGTATATGGAAGAAGGCCAAGCAAGTTTAAAGTGATCAGGAAGATTATTACGGAGGTCAATAGTGTTGCTCATTTATGGCCTGATAGATTTATCGGAAGAAAAATTTGTTGAACAAAACGATTAATTAGGTGTGCTTGAAGAGATAGTAGTCGATTGCCCAGCCACCGGCGAGAGGGAGTGGGGTACAAAAGTAAAGGGAGGACCAGGGCAAGGCCAATTAGTGGTAGCCCTAAGTATGTGGGACTTATAAATTGTTCAAATATGTTTAATGTCATGGTCAATTTCAGGGTTCTGTTACAGATTCTTTTTCGTCTTGGGCCTGATGTTCATTAGGGAAAGTGTGGGCTAAAACCTTAAAAGGGACGAATGAAAGAAATACTAGTCATGAGAATACCAAAATGGCGAGTCAAGGGGAGGGGTTTAGCTGAGGCATGCCATCAAGGGTGGTTGGGGGCCACCAGTCTTTAGCTTAAAAGGCTAACGCTATTCCCGGTTTAGCTTCTTAATGAAGAGTCTTGAAGAGAGGAGGAAGATCAGCTCTCAAAATGTTCCAATGGTACCGCTTCTACTACAATGGGTATAAAGCTGTGGTTTGCTCCACAAATCTCGGAGCATTGACCATAAAAAACTCCTGGGCGTGAAGCAATAAAGTTTGTTTGGTTTAAGCGTCCTGGGACTGCGTCTATTTTTACGCCCAAGGCAGGAACTGCTCATGAGTGGAGGACATCTTCAGCTGATACTAGCACGCGGATGGGGCTCTCGACAGGGACCACTATTCGACAGTCTGTTTCTAAAAGTCGGAATTGTCCTGGGGCCAGGTCTTGAGTAGGGATTATATACGAATCAAATTCTAGTTCTTCATAGTCTGTATACTCATAGCTTCAGTACCACTGGTGTCCTACTGCTTTGATTGTAAGGTGGGGGTCGTTAATTTCATCTATTAGATATAAAATTCGTAGGGAGGGGAGTGCAATCAAAATAAGAATTACTGCCGGCAGAATAGTTCAGATGACTTCGATTTCTTGAGAGTCGAGGATGTATTTGTTAGTCAGGTTCGTAGACACTATGGCCACAATAATGTAAAGAACTAGTGTGCTGATTAAAAACACAACTATAAGTGTATGGTCGTGGAAATGAATTAACTCTTCTATAACGGGGGAAGCCGCGTCTTGGAATCCTAGTTGTGAGGGATGTGCCATTTTTATGCTTAAAACACGCGGGGGTCTAACCCGCAATTTTGCCTTGACAAAGCAGCGTAATTTTCATTTTACTAGTGTCTTATTAAGAAAGTGGCAGAGTGGTTATGCGACTGGCTTGAAACCAGTTAATGGGGGTTCAATTCCTCCTTTTCTCGTTAAGTTGTCTACGCTCGAACAAATGCGGGCTCTTCAAATGTGTGGTAAGGAGGAGGGCAGCCGTGAAGTCACTCTACATTGGTTGATGTAAGTTCTACTGATGTTACTTCTCGTTTTGCGGCAAATGCTTCCCAGACGATGAACAGGAGCATAAGCACTGCGATTAGTGAAATTAATGAACCAAGAGAAGAGATTGAATTTCACAATGTGTAGGCATCTGGGTAATCAGAGTATCGTCGAGGCATACCTGCTAACCCCAGGAAATGTTGCGGAAAAAATGTGATGTTAACCCCTACAAATATAAGTGCGAATTGGATTTTGGTTCATGTCTTGTGGAGCACATATCCCGTAAATAGGGGAAATCAATGAACAAAGCCTGCAATAATAGCGAAAACGGCACCCATGGAGAGTACGTAATGAAAATGTGCAACTACGTAATAGGTGTCATGAAGAACGATGTCTAATGAGGAGTTAGCTAGTACAATGCCTGTTAGCCCTCCAACAGTAAACAAAAAAATAAACCCTAAGGCTCATAAAAGGGGGGTTTCTCATTTAATGCTTCCCCCATGAAGGGTGGCTAACCAGCTAAAAACTTTTACCCCCGTTGGAATAGCAATAATTATTGTGGCTGACGTAAAATAAGCTCGTGTATCAACGTCTATTCCGACTGTAAATATGTGGTGAGCCCATACAATAAATCCTAAAAGACCAATTGCCATCATAGCTCACACTATTCCTATATAGCCAAAGGGCTCCTTTTTACCAGAATAATATGCAACAATATGAGAAATCATACCGAATCCTGGGAGGATCAGGATATAAACCTCCGGGTGGCCAAAGAATCAGAATAAGTGTTGATAGAGAATTGGGTCCCCCCCTCCTGCGGGGTCGAAGAAGGTTGTGTTTAAGTTACGGTCAGTTAAAAGTATAGTGATGCCTGCTGCAAGAACTGGGAGGGAAAGAAGGAGAAGGACAGCTGTAATCAGAACAGACCACACAAAAAGCGGGGTTTGATATTGTGAGATCGCTGGGGGTTTCATATTAATAATGGTCGTGATGAAGTTAATGGCTCCTAGAATTGATGAGATGCCTGCTAAGTGCAGAGAGAAGATGGTTAGATCTACTGAAGCTCCTGCGTGAGCCAGGTTGCCCGCAAGGGGGGGGTAAACCGTTCAACCTGTGCCAGCACCTGCTTCAACTCCAGAAGAAGCCAAAAGAAGTAGAAAAGACGGAGGAAGAAGTCAGAAGCTCATATTGTTTATCCGAGGAAAAGCCATGTCAGGTGCTCCGATTATTAAAGGAATTAGTCAATTTCCAAAGCCTCCAATCATGATCGGTATTACTATAAAGAAGATTATTACAAAAGCATGTGCTGTAACAATAACATTATAAATTTGGTCGTCCCCCAAGAGGGCCCCCGGTTGGCTCAGTTCTGCCCGAATTAAAAGGCTTAAAGCTGTTCCTACTATCCCGGCTCAAGCACCAAACACTAAATATAGGGTGCCAATGTCTTTGTGGTTGGTTGAGAAAAATCAGCGTGTGATTGCCACAGGTAAAGTGGCTGAGGTAAGCGGTGGATTGTAGCCCCATAGACAGAGGTTAAAATCCTCTCTTTACTAAGCTCTGAGGTGTTACATACGAAATTGCAAACTTCGAGACGCAGATAAACGTCTGCCAGGGCTTACCCCGCCTGGCTCCCAGCGGCGGGGGAAGGTAGATGGATGCTCGCTGGTTTGAGCGTTTAGCTGTTAACTAAATTTTTGTAGGATCGAGGCCTTCCCGTCAGAAAGGGTTTATCTTAATTAAAGTGTCTGCTTTGCATGCAGGAGATGTGGGGTAAAATCCCGCAATCCTTATCAGGGGCTGGGGGGTTTTCACCCTCAATTAGGGCTTTGAAGGCCCTTGGTTTAATTATTAGCCTAAGCCTCTTATTAGGTTAATAGTGCAAGGGCCGCTGGGGCTAAAGGTAGCAAAGAAATGGTGGCCATACCTAAGATTGCAATAGGCATAAAACTTTGTACTGGCTGGAGGCGTCAGGGTGCCGTGCCGCTAGCGCTTCCCGGCGAAAGAGTAAGGGCAGTTGTGTACGACAGCCGAAGATAAAAGTAAAGGCTAAGGAGGGCTGCTAAGGCGGCCAGCGTGCCTGTGGGGGCCAGGTCCTGTTTGGTTAGTTCTTGAATAATTATTCACTTAGGCATAAACCCTGTTATTGGGGGTAAGCCCCCCAAGGATAATAGGAGAAGGGGGGTTATGGCTGCCAAAACCGGGGTTTTTGTTCAAGAGATGGCCAATGAATTGATGGTTGTAGATGAGTTAATTTTAAAGGTAATAAATAATGAGGAGGTTATAATCATATATGTAAACAGGGCGAGGAGGGCGAGGGGGGAACTAAATTGGATAACCAGAGTCATCCATCCCAAATGTGCAATGGATGAGTAGGCCATAATCTTTCGGAGCTGGGTCTGGTTAAGACCTCCCCAGCCACCAATAAAAATGGATAATAAGCCAAGGGTGAGAACTAAGGGGGGGTTGGTGAATTGAATCTGAATGAGGAGTGCGAAGGGGGCTAATTTTTGTCACGTGGACAAGATTAGTCCTGTCGTTAAATCCAGGCCTTGAAATACCTCCGGCATTCACGAGTGCAGGGGGGCCAGCCCTAGTTTTAGTGCCAGGGCCATGATGATTATGGTGGTTACAAGGGGGTGGGACATCTGTTGAATCTCTCATTGGCCGGTTATTCAAGCATTGGTGGTGCTGGCAAAAAGAATTATTGCAGCTGCAGTAGCTTGGGTAAGAAAATACTTGGTAGTCGCCTCAACTGCTCGAGGGTGATGTAACTTAGATATTAAAGGAATAATAGCCAAAGTATTAATTTCAAGACCCATTCATGCAAGAAGCCAATGGGAGCTTAAAAAAGTTGTTGTGGTTCCTAGGCCGAGGCCAAACAACAAGGTAGCCAGAACAAAGGGATTCATTAGTGAAGGAAGGAGTCTAACCTACATATTTGGGGTATGGGCCCAAGAGCTTAATTAGCTGACCTCACTAGAAAGTGGTGTAATGGGAGCACGAGGAGTTTTGATCTCTTAAGTATAGGGTTCGAGTCCCTTTTTTCTAAGGAGTTGGGGGGGCTCTAACCCACTTGGTTCACTCTATCAAAGTGGCCCTTTATTCAGGCACAACTCCTCCTTTAAGGCTGAGGTGGTAGACCCGCGAAGGCAATTGGGGTGGATAGATGCCAGATCAGTAAAGCCAGTGTTATAGGAAGAAAGCTTTTTCATACCAAGTGCATAAGCTGGTCATATCGAAAACGGGGGTAAGACGCTCGAATCCACAGAAACAGAATTGATAAAAAAGCGGCTTTGGTTATAAGGTTAACGGACGTTAATTCCGGGAGCGTCGGGATGTGGCTAGCTCCTAAAAATAGGACTGCTGACAGGGTGTTCATAAGGAGGATGTTGGCGTATTCTGCTAGGAAGAAAAGGGCAAACGGCCCCCCTGCATATTCTACGTTGAAGCCGGAAACTAGTTCAGATTCCCCCTCGGTTAGGTCGAAGGGGGCTCGGTTGGTTTCTGCCAGCGTCGAAATGTACCATATCGCGGCCAGAGGTCATATCGGGAACACCAGTCATACGCCTTCTTGGGTTGTGCTAAAATTCTGAAGAGCAAACCCCCCTGTGAAAATAATAGTGTTGAGAAGGATTAGTCCTAGGCTCACTTCATATGAAATAGTTTGGGCCACGGCCCGTAAAGCCCCGATTAAGGCATATTTAGAGTTTGACGCTCAGCCTGAGCCAAGAACTGAATATACGCTCAAGCTCGATAGGGCGATGATAAATAAAATGCCTAGGTTAAGGTCTGTCATGGGGTAGGGGATTGATAAGGGGGACCATAGTACTAGGGCAATGGCTAGTGCCATGACGGGGGCAGCAACGAACAGAGTGGGGGAGGCGGAGGAGGGCCGGATAGGTTCTTTAATAAATAGTTTAACACCATCAGCAATAGGTTGAAGTAACCCATAGGGGCCAACAATGTTGGGCCCTTTTCGCAGTTGCATATAACCTAAAACCTTCCGTTCAATAAGGGTTAGGAATGCTACGGCTAAAAGCACCGGGACAATTAGTATTAGTGGGTTTAATAGGTACACGATGGAAGCGTTAGCCATAGTTAAAGAGAGGATTTGAACCTCTATTGGAAGGGCTTAGGTCTTCTGCAATGGCCGGGCTCTGCCACCTTAACACGCCGTTCTTTTAGGCTAAAGGGCATGCCCTTTAACCTACTTAAGTTGCCTTCATCTAGGTGGGGGTGAGGCGTGCCCGTAGCATGGGCCTCTCCTTCTCGGTCCTTTCGTACTAGAAAAGATCACTCCATAGATAGAAACTGACCTGGATTACTCCGGTCTGAACTCAGATCACGTAGGACTTTAATCGTTGAACAAACGAACCCTTAATAGCGGCTGCACCATTAGGATGTCCTGATCCAACATCGAGGTCGTAAACCCCCTTGTCGATATGGGCTCTCAAAGGGGATTGCGCTGTTATCCCTGGGGTAACTCAGTCCGTTGATCGGCCTCAGCCGGATCGTTTTGGTCAGAATATTCTGTTGCCTAGAACTGGGGTTCTCGGCTTTAAAGAGATGTTCTCTCGTTCCACATGGGGGTTTTGCTTTCCCCGCGGTCGCCCCAACCAAAGACACTTAAAAGCAGGGGGCACAAGTTTAACTTTTTTAATTGAAAGCATTCAGCTTGCTCTGCTCATGTCTTAAGCTCCACAGGGTCTTCTCGTCTTATGATGTCATTCCCGCTTCTGCACGGGAAGATCAATTTCACTGACTAGGAAAAGGAGACAGTTAAGCCCTCGTCGTGCCATTCATACAGGTCTTCATTTAAAAGACAAGTGATTGCGCTACCTTTGCACGGTCAGAATACCGCGGCCGTTAAACAGATGTCACAGGGCAGGCGGGACCTCTTATTCTTATTGCTGCAAGAGGCGATGTTTTTGGTAAACAGGCGGGGCTTTTGCTTGCCGAGTTCCTTCTCTTCCTTTTAGTCTTTCCTTTTAAGCACCCCAGTGTAGGATCAACGGCATAATATGAACGCACTTCCAGTTTATAATTTGTTGTTCATTTCCCTCTGCTGTTGGGGCCGTTTAATAGTCGGAGGTTGGTCCGTTCCGATGTACACGCGTGCTAGGAGGGGGTCTATGAGTGCCCCCTTGTTACTCATATTAGCATGGTCTCTTTCATGGTCGCATGAGAGGTCCTGGTGTGGGGGCAGGGGGGTTGGAAATATAATCATTATAGGGGGCTGTAATACGTGCTTCAGCTTTAACGCTTTCTTCAGAGGTGGCTGCTTTTAGGCCCACTCAGGCACCTGCCTTAATAAGTATGATCCTTACCCACCTGGAAAAGTTGTATCTTTCTCAAAGGAGCTGTACCTCCTTTGACTAACTCCTCTAACTTATTAAAGCCCGGGCTTAGTATGCCGGGGTGGCGTAATAAGTTGGGGGGCTGAACTTCTATCCATTTCCCAGGAAACCAGCTATCACCGGGCTCGTTAGGTTTATCACCTCTACTCAAAGCTCTTCCCACCCTTTTGCAACAGAGACGGGTTTGCCCTACAATAGGCTGTCTTGAAGTAGCTCGCCTCAGTTTCGGGGTGTCAAACTAAAGGGCTCTTTGCTTGGGTGGACTAGCTAATTCATGATGCAAAAGGTACGAGTTTAGATCTCTGCTTCTTGAAGCTTAAATGGGCTCTTTCATTCCTTTTTCAGCTTTCCCTTACGGTACTATATCTATCGCTCGCTGGGTCTCTTTTCCGTCGCCCGTACTAGGAGGGAAAAATGATTTACGTACTTGCTTGAAATTATTTGGGGAGGATTATATTGAGGTATTATCCCCTGATCTTGGGCTAGCTTTTTAGCGTCAGAACAACTCGATTTGCACGGGTGACTCCTCAGTGTAAGGGGGGCGCTTTCCTATCTTAGCTATATTCTGATTCTTCCAAGTACACCTTCCGGTACACTTACCATGTTACGACTTGCCTCCCCTTAATGTTAATTAATTTATTAGTTATTGATTTGGGGGTTTTGGGGAGAGTGACGGGCGGTGTGTGCGCGCTTTAGGGCCAGTTTCAGTGGAACTCTCTGCTTTCCTACTTACTGCTAAATCCTCCTTCGGATAAAAATTTCATTTTACCTTCCGTATTCCCTAAAGGTAGGGAATGTAGCCCATTTCTTCCCTCCCCGTATGCTACACCTTGACCTGACGTTTTGGATTTTATCAACCTTGCTTACTATAATACCTTCATAGGGTAAGCTGACGACGGCGGTATATAGGCGGGATGAACAAGGGGGGGTGAGGTTAAACGGGGGTTATCGATTCTAGAACAGGCTCCTCTAGGGGGGTTAAAGCACCGCCAAGTCCTTTGGGTTTTAAGCTAATGCTTGTAGTTCCCGGGCGGATAGCGGTGTAGGATGCTATCAATGTTTAGGGCTAGGCATAGTGGGGTATCTAATCCCAGTTTGTATCATAGCTTTCGTGGATTCGGGCTTATTAAAGCCACTTTCGTGGTGGATATTCACGTCTCCGGGTGCGTATAACAGCCTTGGTGGGGTTCCGCTTTAGTTTAGGTCTTCCTTAACCACTCTTTACGCCGTAATCGATCAACTTGAGCCTCTCGTATAACCGCGGTAGCTGGCACGAGTTTTACCGGCTCTTGTTACCTTAACTAAGTCGAGCTTTCGCTTATGGCTTAATGTTTATTACTGCTGAGTTCCCTTGGGGGTGTGGCTGAGCAAGGCGTCTTGGGCTGCATGTGCGTGCCTGATGCCAGCTCCTTATTTCCGAGCGGGGGGATAAGGGCATTTTCACGGGATTGCGGAGACTTGCATGTATAAGTTTAGTTAAAGTTGATAGTGAAGTCAGGACCAAGCCTTCGTGCCCACGGAATCTTCGAGAATTCTTCTTGACATCTTCAGTGTCATGCTTTAAATTTAAGCTACGTTAGC